AACAAACTTTTTTAATTCAACTCCCCTATTGAATGCACCCCCCCCTTCCCCCCCAGGGGGGGTATTCTATGCATAATCGTGCATACATTTATATTCCACATATACTATGGTAGCGGTACATATATATTATAATCGTACTAAGCCCATTATATGTATACGGACATTAAACCATGACCCCATTTCTCCCAATGTACAGTCCATGCAATGCTCCAAGACTACAAAGGTCTACTACCCCAGCGAATGATCTTCAACTTTCAGGTCACCATACCATGAATGGTTACAGGACATACATGCAATACTACGCCTTCCCCCATTTGGTTATGCTCGACGTACCAGATGGATTTATTGATCGTACACCTCACGAGAGATCAGCAACCCCTGCCCGTAATGTACTCTATGACTAGCTTCAGGCCCATTCTTTCCCCCTACACCCCTCGCCCTTCTTGCTCTTTTGCGCCTCTGGTGCCTCGGTCAGGAACATCCCATGTTTAACTCCTGAACTCCTCACTTTTCACGAAGTCATCTGTGGATGGTTCTCCCCTATTTAGTCCGTGATCGCGGCATCTTTTCTCTTCACTGCTGTTGGTTCCTCTTTTCTCTGGGGCTTCTTCACAGGTTGCCCTTCACAGTGCGGGTGCGGAGTGCTATTCAAGTGAAGCCTGGACTACTCCTGCGTTGCGTCCTATCCTAGTCCTCTCGTGTCCCTCGATGAGACGGTTTGCGTGTATGGGGAATCATCTTGACACTGATGCACTTTGGATCGCATTTGGTTATGGCTCTTCCACCCCCCCGGTTAATGGGGCTATTTAGTGAATGCTTGTCGGACATATTTTTACAAATTTTCACTTCCTCTATTTTCTCCACAAAACTAGGAGATTCACCACAATTTTTATTTTAGTTTTTTATTATTTTTTTAAAAAAAATTTTTAAAAAACTAAATTAAACTAAAACTACCGCATAAAAACCCTCAAACCATAAAAACGTTTCGTTTAGTATATACACATTGTTACATTTAACATTTTTATTAGAGAAACTCCACTACCAAACTTACTTTTCTAAATACAAAAATTACATTGGACAAAACCCTGCAAACAAACATTATTTATATTGATGATAACCAAATAGCTCAATTCTCCTACCTCCGACAGCCTCCATAGCTTAACCTAAAGCATGGCACTGAAGATGCCAAGACGGTATCTACAATACCTGTAGGCAAAAGACTTAGTCCTAACCTTACTATTGATTTTTGCTAGACATATACATGCAAGTATCCGCACGCCAGTGAAAATGCCCTGACATCTTTAATAAGACAAAGGAGCAGGTATCAGGCACACCTAAGAGTAGCCCAAGACACCTTGCTTTAGCCACACCCCCACGGGTATTCAGCAGTAATTAACCTTAAGCAATAAGTGCAAACTTGACTTAGCCATAGCAATTTAAGGGTTGGTAAATCTTGTGCCAGCCACCGCGGTCATACAAGAAACCCAAATCAATAGCCACCCGGCGTAAAGAGTGGCCACATGTTATCCTTAACACCTAAGATCGAAATGCAACTAAGCTGTCATAAGCCCAAGATCTACTTAAGCCCCCAACCATCTTAGCCCTACGACTAATTTTACCCCACGAAAGCCAGGGCACAAACTGGGATTAGATACCCCACTATGCCTGGCCCTGAATCTAGATGCCTACATACCCATGCATCCGCCCGAGAACTACGAGCACAAACGCTTAAAACTCTAAGGACTTGGCGGTGCCCTAAACCCACCTAGAGGAGCCTGTTCTGTAATCGATAATCCACGATTCACCCAACCACCCCTTGCCAACACAGCCTACATACCGCCGTCGCCAGCCCACCTAAAATGAAAGACCAACAGTGGGCTCAACAGTCTACCACTAGCAAGACAGGTCAAGGTATAGCCCATGGGGTGGAAGAAATGGGCTACATTTTCTATCAGTAGAACAAACGAAAAAGGACGTGAAACCCGTCCTTGGAAGGAGGATTTAGCAGTAAAGTAGGATCATACTTTTCCAAGCCTACTTTAAGACGGCCCTGGGGCACGTACATACCGCCCGTCACCCTCTTCGTAGGCCACCAATACTAATAAATAATACCTTTATCAAGCCAAAGACGAGGTAAGTCGTAACAAGGTAAGCGTACCGGAAGGTGCGCTTAGACTACCAAGACGTAGCTATAAACCCCAAAGCATTCAGCTTACACCTGAAAGATATCTTCCCTAACAAGATCGTCTTGACTTGCCCTCCCTCTAGCCCAATCACCACACTACTCCTCTCCATCAAAAACACATTCCCACAACAAACCAAAACATTCTAACCCCCTCTTAGTATAGGCGATAGAAAAGATTCTTGGCGCAATAGAGATCAACTGTACCGTAAGGGAAAGATGAAATAATAATGAAAACCAAAAGCAAAAAACAGTAAAGACCAGCCCTTGTACCTCTTGCATCATGATTTAGCAAGAACAACCAAGCAAAGCGAACTAAAGTTTGCCTTCCCGAAACCCAAGCGAGCTACCTGAAAGCAGCTAAAATTGAGCAAACCCATCTCTGTCGCAAAAGAGTGGGATGACTTTCTGGTAGAGGTGAAAAGCCAACCGAGCTGGGTGATAGCTGGTTGCCTGCCAAACGAATTTAAGTTCCCCCTTAGTCCACTCTCTAAGGACATTTACCCCAACCCAACACATGTTAGGACTAAGAGCAACTCGACGGGGGTACAGCCCCCTCGAAAAAGAATACAACCTCCTCCAGCGGATAATACTTTCTCCCCTCTACACCGTGGGCCTTAAAGCAGCCATCAACAAAAGAGTGCGTCAAAGCTCCCCCATCAAAAAAATCCAAAAACCAATTTGACTCCCTCACCTAAAGCAGGCCAACCTATAAAAATAGAAGAATTAATGCTAAAATGAGTAACTCGGAATTATCCTCACAGCGCAAACTTACATCAACATATTATTAACAGCTCAACTTATACCTCAACTTCAACAAGAATACGTATCCAACCTAGCCTGTTAAACCAACTCAGGAGCGCCCACATAGATGATTAAAACCTGCAAAAGGAACTCGGCAAACTAAAGACCCGACTGTTTACCAAAAACATAGCCTTTAGCAAACAACAAGTATTAAAGGTGATGCCTGCCCAGTGACCCCCAAAGTTCAACGGCCGCGGTATCCTAACCGTGCGAAGGTAGCGCAATCAATTGTCCCATAAATTGAGACTTGTATGAATGGCTAAACGAGGTCTTAACTGTCTCTTGCAGATAATCAGTGAAATTAGTATTCCCGTGCAAAAACGAGAATGTGACCATAAGACGAGAAGACCCTGTGGAACTTAAAAATAACAATCACCTCCTCACCAACACTACCCACCGGGCCCACCTGCATAAAATACCTGATTGACATTTTTCGGTTGGGGCGACCTTGGAGAAAAACAAATCCTCCAAACCTACAGACCACAACTCTTCACTAAGACAAACCCATCAAAGTACTAATAGTAACTTAGACCCAATATAATTGACCAATGAACCAAGCTACCCCAGGGATAACAGCGCAATCTCCTCCAAGAGCCCATATCGACAAGGAGGTTTACGACCTCGATGTTGGATCAGGACAACCTAATGGTGCAGCCGCTATTAAGGGTTCGTTTGTTCAACGATTAACAGTCCTACGTGATCTGAGTTCAGACCGGAGCAATCCAGGTCGGTTTCTATCTATGAATCAACTCCTCCTAGTACGAAAGGACCGGAGAAGTGGGGTCAATGCCATAAGGCACACCCCAGCTTATAAGCAGTGAACTCAACTCAACTGCCAAAAGCCCCACACACACCCAATTCCTAGAAAAGGAACAGCTAGCGTGGCAGAGCTTGGTAAATGCAAAAGGCTTAAGCCCTTTATCCAGAGGTTCAAATCCTCTCCCTAGCTCCTTCCCTAATATGACCCCATCCTCCCTAATAAGCCTCTTAGCTATAACCTTATCCTATGTACTCCCAATCCTAATTGCCGTGGCCTTCTTAACACTTGTAGAACGAAAAATCCTTAGCTACATACAGGCCCGAAAGGGCCCAAATATCGTGGGCCCTTTTGGTCTACTTCAACCTGTTGCAGACGGAGTAAAATTGTTCATTAAAGAGCCTATCCGCCCATCTACCTCTTCCCCCTTTCTCTTCACCATAACACCGATCCTAGCCCTACTACTAGCCCTCACCATCTGAACGCCTCTTCCACTGCCTTTCCCCCTCGCAGACTTAAACCTAGGCCTACTCTTCCTCCTAGCCATATCAAGCTTAACTGTCTACTCCCTACTCTGATCTGGATGAGCTTCAAACTCCAAGTACGCCCTAATCGGAGCCCTCCGGGCCGTCGCCCAGACAATCTCATACGAAGTTACCCTAGCCATCATCCTCCTATCCACAATTGTATTATGCGGGAATTACTCCCTAAGCACCTTAGCCACCACTCAAGAACCCATCTACCTCATTTTCCCCTCATGACCCCTAGCAATAATGTGATTCATCTCTACTCTCGCCGAAACTAACCGTGCCCCATTCGACCTTACAGAGGGGGAATCTGAACTTGTCTCAGGGTTCAACGTTGAATATGCTGCTGGACCATTCGCCCTATTTTTCCTAGCAGAATACGCTAATATCATACTAATAAACACACTAACAACCATCCTATTCCTCAACCCAAGCTTTTTAGAACTCCCATCCGAACTATTCCCAATCGCACTAGCTACAAAAACCCTTCTACTCTCATCCACATTTCTATGAATCCGAGCCTCATACCCACGATTCCGCTATGACCAACTAATGCACCTCCTATGAAAAAACTTCCTACCCCTAACCCTAGCCCTATGTCTATGACACACCAGCATACCAATTAGCTACGCCGGTCTACCCCCAATCTAAGGCAGCGTGCCTGAACACTAAAGGATCACTATGATAAAGTGAACATAGAGGTACAACAATCCTCTCGCTTCCTCTAAACTTAGAAAAGTAGGAATCGAACCTACACAGAAGAGATCAAAACTCTCCATACTCCCTTTATATTATTTTCTAGTAGGGTCAGCTAACCAAGCTATCGGGCCCATACCCCGAAAATGATGGTCTAACCCCTTCCCCTACTAATGAACCCACATGCAAAACTAATCTTCACCATAAGTTTAGCATTAGGAACCAGCATTACCATCTCCAGTAACCATTGAATCCTAGCTTGAACAGGGCTAGAAATTAACACCCTAGCCATCATTCCCCTTATCTCCAAATCTCACCACCCCCGAGCAATCGAGGCAACCATCAAGTACTTCCTCACCCAATCAGCCGCATCAGCCTTAATTCTATTCTCAAGCCTAACCAATGCTTGGTCCACAGGCCAATGAGACATCACACAATTAAACCACCCTACATCCTGCTCAGTATTAACCATAGCAATTGCAATCAAACTAGGACTAGTCCCATTCCACTTTTGATTCCCAGAAGTACTTCAAGGCTCTTCAATAGTCACCGCTCTGCTACTCTCAACTCTCATAAAACTCCCCCCAATCACCCTTCTCCTCATTACATCACAATCCCTTAACCCCTCACTACTCACTCTCCTAGCAATTTCTTCCGCACTAGTCGGAGGCTGAATAGGTCTTAACCAGACACAGACACGAAAAATCCTAGCTTTCTCATCCATCTCACACCTGGGTTGAATAATCGTCATCATCACCTACAATCCCCATCTCACCCTCCTCACTTTCACCCTATATGCAACAATAACAACGACTGTATTCCTATCCCTTAATCAAATCAAAGTCTTAAAATTGTCAACAATACTCATCTCATGGACAAAAACACCCACACTAAATGCAACCATGATGCTAACACTTCTATCCCTAGCAGGCCTTCCACCCCTAACAGGCTTCATGCCAAAATGATTTATTATCCAAGAACTTACTAAGCAAGAAATAACCCCCACAGCTACAATTATCACGATACTATCACTCCTAGGCCTATTTTTTTACCTTCGCCTCGCATACCATTCAACAATTACACTCCCACCTAACTCATCCAACCATATAAAACTTTGACGTATTAACAAAACACCAAACACCCCCACAGCCATCTTATCTGCCCTATCAACTTCACTACTACCCATATCCCCCCTAATTGTCCCCATATTCTAGAAACTTAGGATTAAACCACCGCCTAAACCAAAGGCCTTCAAAGCCTTAAATAAGAGTTAAACTCTCTTAGTTTCTGCCATACTAAGACTAACAGGGTATTAACCTGTATCTTCTGAATGCAAGCCAGACGCTTTAATTAAGCTAAAGCCTTCATCTAGGCAGATGGGCCTCGATCCCATACAATTCTAGTTAACAGCTAGACGCCACAACCCCTTGGCTTCTGCCTACAAGACCCTGGCACGCTCTTAACGCACATCAATGAGCTTGCAACTCACCATGAATTTCACCACAGGATCGATAAGAAGAGGAATTAAACCTCTGTAAAAAGGACTACAGCCTAACGCTTCGACACTCAGCCATCTTACCTGTGACCTTCATCAACCGATGATTATTCTCAACTAACCATAAAGACATTGGCACTCTTTATCTAATTTTCGGCACATGAGCAGGCATAGTCGGCACAGCACTTAGCCTGCTAATTCGTGCAGAACTAGGACAACCAGGAACACTTTTGGGAGACGACCAGATCTATAATGTAATCGTCACAGCCCATGCCTTCGTTATAATCTTCTTCATAGTTATGCCAATCATGATTGGAGGCTTTGGAAACTGACTAGTCCCACTTATAATCGGTGCCCCAGACATAGCATTCCCACGCATGAACAACATAAGCTTCTGACTTCTTCCCCCCTCTTTTCTTCTCCTACTAGCCTCCTCCACCGTAGAAGCTGGAGCCGGTACTGGATGAACTGTCTACCCTCCCTTAGCCGGCAACCTCGCTCACGCCGGTGCATCAGTGGACCTAGCCATTTTCTCCCTCCATCTTGCGGGCGTATCCTCTATTTTAGGAGCCATCAACTTCATCACTACCATCATCAACATAAAACCCCCCGCACTATCACAATACCAAACACCCCTATTCGTCTGATCTGTTCTCATTACTGCCATTCTCTTGTTACTCTCCTTACCTGTCCTAGCCGCTGGAATTACAATACTACTCACCGATCGCAATCTCAACACTACATTCTTCGATCCTGCAGGAGGAGGGGATCCAATCCTTTACCAACACCTATTTTGATTCTTCGGCCACCCTGAAGTTTATATCCTCATCCTTCCAGGCTTTGGAATAATCTCTCACGTAGTAGCATACTATGCAGGAAAAAAAGAGCCATTCGGCTACATAGGAATAGTGTGAGCAATACTATCAATTGGATTCCTAGGCTTTATTGTATGAGCCCACCACATATTCACAGTAGGAATAGATGTTGACACCCGAGCCTACTTTACATCTGCCACCATAATCATCGCTATCCCAACTGGTATTAAAGTCTTTAGCTGACTTGCTACCTTACACGGGGGAACTATCAAATGAGATCCGCCCATGTTGTGAGCCCTGGGATTTATCTTCCTATTTACTATTGGGGGCCTGACAGGAATTGTCCTAGCTAACTCATCACTAGACATTGCCCTCCACGACACTTACTACGTAGTCGCTCACTTCCACTATGTTCTCTCAATAGGAGCAGTTTTCGCCATTCTAGCAGGATTTACCCACTGATTCCCCCTTTTCACAGGTTTTACCCTCCACCCCTCATGAACTAAAGCACATTTCGGAGTAATATTCACAGGAGTTAACCTAACCTTCTTTCCACAACACTTCCTAGGCTTAGCTGGCATACCTCGACGATACTCAGACTACCCAGACGCCTACACATTATGAAACACACTATCCTCAATCGGCTCCTTAATCTCAATAACAGCTGTAATCATACTCATATTCATTGTTTGAGAAGCCTTCTCAGCAAAACGAAAAGTTCTTCAACCCGAATTAACTTCTACTAACATTGAATGAATCCATGGTTGTCCCCCTCCATACCACACCTTTGAAGAACCAGCCTTCGTCCAAGTACAAGAAAGGAAGGAATCGAACCCTCACATGCTGGTTTCAAGCCAACCGCATCAAACCACTAATGCTTCTTTCTTATGAGCTGTTAGTAAACCAATTACATAGACTTGTCAAGACTAAATCACAGGTGCAAACCCTGTACATCTCACATGGCAAACCACTCCCAACTAGGATTTCAAGATGCCTCATCCCCCATCATAGAAGAACTTGTTGAATTTCACGACCACGCCCTAATAGTAGCATTAGCAATCTGTAGCCTAGTACTCTATCTTCTTACCCTCATACTTATAGGAAAACTATCCTCAAATACTGTAGATGCTCAAGAAATTGAACTAATCTGAACTATCCTTCCTGCCGTTGTACTAGTCTTACTCGCCCTTCCCTCCCTGCAAATCCTCTACATAATAGATGAAATCGATGAACCTGATCTCACCCTAAAAGCCATTGGCCACCAATGATACTGAACTTATGAGTACACTGACTTCAAAGATCTCTCATTCGACTCCTACATAACCCCAACAACAGACCTCCCTCAAGGCCACTTCCGCCTCCTAGAAGTCGACCACCGCATCGTAGTTCCAATAGAATCACCTATTCGAATAATCATCACCGCCGACGATGTACTTCACTCATGAGCTGTCCCAACCCTTGGAGTAAAAACAGATGCAATCCCGGGACGATTGAACCAAACTTCCTTCATCACCACTCGACCAGGAGTGTTTTATGGACAATGCTCAGAAATCTGCGGAGCTAACCACAGTTTCATGCCCATCGTAGTAGAATCCACTCCTCTCAAACACTTTGAAGCCTGAACCTCTCTTCTATCATCTTAACCATTAAGAAGCTATGAACCAGCACTAGCCTTTTAAGCTAGAGAAAGAGGAAATTTCCCTCCTTAATGACATGCCTCAACTAAACCCCAACCCATGGTTCTCTACCATAATCCTAACCTGACTCATCTTCTCCCTACTCATTCAACCCAAACTACTATCATTTACCCCCACAAACAACCCTACAAACAAAACTGTCACAACAAAACCCTCCCCATGAACCTGACCATGAACCTAAGCTTCTTTGACCAATTTTCAAGCCCATACCTCCTAGGAATACCACTAATCCTCCCATCCCTTCTTCTCCCGACCCTCCTACTCCCATCACCAGGACGCCGGTGGGTCAATAACCGTCTTTCTACTATCCAACTCTGGTTCATCTGCCTAATTACAAAACAACTAATAACCCCCCTAAACAAGGCAGGTCACAAATGAGCTCTCCTATTAACCTCCCTTATCTTAATACTCCTCTCCATCAACCTACTTGGTCTCCTCCCATACACTTTTACCCCCACCACCCAACTGTCAATGAACATAGCCCTAGCCTTCCCCCTATGACTTGCCACCTTACTAACCGGATTACGAAATCAACCCTCCACATCTCTAGGTCACCTTCTCCCCGAAGGAACACCCACCCCATTAATTCCAGCCCTAATCATAATCGAAACAACTAGCCTTCTCATCCGACCTTTAGCCCTAGGAGTACGCCTAACAGCTAATCTCACAGCCGGACATTTACTTATCCAACTCATCTCCACGGCTACAATCACCCTCCTGCCAATAATACCAGCAATCTCTGCCCTAACAGCAATTATCCTCTTTCTACTAACCATTCTAGAAGTAGCAGTAGCTATAATTCAAGCCTACGTCTTCGTCCTCCTCCTAAGCCTCTACTTACAGGAAAATATCTAATGGCACACCAAGCACATTCCTACCATATAGTCGACCCAAGCCCATGACCAATCTTCGGCGCAGCCGCAGCACTACTAACCACCTCAGGCCTAATCATATGATTCCACTACAACTCATCAGCCCTACTATCAGTGGGCCTTTTTTCCATTCTTCTAGTTATACTACAATGATGACGAGATGTAATCCGAGAAAGCACCTTCCAAGGCCACCATACTCCAACCGTCCAAAAAGGTCTACGATACGGCATGATCCTTTTCATTACATCAGAAGCTTTCTTCTTCCTGGGCTTCTTCTGAGCCTTCTTCCACTCAAGCCTAGCCCCCACACCAGAACTAGGAGGACAGTGACCACCCACAGGAATTAGCCCCCTAAACCCCCTCGAAGTCCCTCTTCTAAACACAGCAATCCTCTTAGCCTCCGGCGTTACCGTAACATGAGCCCACCACAGCATCACTGAAGGAAACCGGAAACAAGCCATCCACGCACTAACCCTAACCATCATTCTAGGATTCTATTTCACCGCCCTACAAGCAATAGAATATCATGAAGCTTCATTTTCAATCGCCGATAGTGTTTACGGCTCTACTTTCTTCGTCGCCACAGGATTCCATGGATTACACGTAATCATCGGATCATCCTTCCTATTAGTCTGTCTCCTACGACTAATCAAATTCCATTTTACATCAAACCACCACTTCGGATTTGAAGCAGCAGCCTGATACTGACACTTCGTAGATATCATCTGACTCTTCCTATACATATCAATATACTGATGAGGATCCTGCTCTTCTAGTATACTAATTACAATTGACTTCCAATCTCTAGAATCTGGTGTAAATCCAGAGAAGAGCAATGAATTCACTCACATTCATACTATCACTATCCTTCACATTAAGCACTGCACTAACCACTTTGAACTTCTGACTTGCCCAAATAACCCCAGACACAGAAAAACTATCCCCATATGAATGCGGATTTGACCCCCTAGGATCAGCCCGACTCCCATTTTCAATCCGATTCTTCCTCAGTAGCCATCCTATTCCTCCTATTTGACTTAGAAATCGCCCTACTCCTCCCCCTCCCATGGGCCATTCAACTTCAATCTCCCACCACAACCCTCACTTGAACTACCATCATCATTACCCTCCTCACACTAGGCCTCATTTATGAATGACTACAAGGAGGCTTAGAATGAGCAGAATAGCAGAAAGCTAGTCTAACTAAGACAGCTGGTTTCGGCCCAGCAAATTATAGATAACACCTATAGCTTTCTTATGTCCCCCCTTCACTTTAGCTTCTATTCCGCATTCACGTTCAGCTGCCTAGGACTAGCATTTCACCGAACCCACCTTATCTCCGCCCTGCTTTGCTTAGAGAGCATAATATTATCCATATTTATCCCCCTCTCAATATGGCCTATCGAGAACCAAACCCCGTCATTCACCCTCGTACCTATCCTTATGCTAGCTTTCTCAGCATGTGAAGCTGGTGCAGGCCTAGCAATACTAGTAGCCTCAACCCGAACACATGGCTCCGACCACCTACATAACCTTAACCTTCTACAATGCTAAAAATCATCCTACCAACAACCATACTCCTACCAATAACCCTCCTGTCACCAGCAAAATTCATGTGAACAAACACCACAGCTCACAGCCTCCTAATCGCCCTAATCAGCCTGCACTGACTAGTCCCATCATACTACCCCTCAAAAAACTTAGCCCACTGAGCAGGCATTGACCAAATCTCAGCCCCCCTGCTAGTCCTCTCCTGCTGATTCCTCCCCCTTATAATCTTAGCCAGCCAAGGCCACCTACAACACGAGCCTTATGTGCGAAAACAAATATTCATCTCTACCCTCATTATTATCCAACCATTTATCATCCTAGCCTTCTCAGCAACAGAACTCATACTATTCTACATCTCATTTGAAGCAACCCTAATCCCAACCCTAATCTTAATTACACGCTGAGGAAACCAACCCGAACGACTTAGCGCAGGTATTTACCTCCTCTTCTACACCTTAATTAGCTCCCTACCGCTACTAATCTCCATCCTCTACCTCCACTCAAAAACAGGAACACTCCACCTTCCCATCCTCAAACTTACCCACCCAAACTCATCAACCCCCTGAACAAACCTACTATCCAGCCTAGCCCTCCTAGTAGCATTCATAGTCAAAGCTCCCCTATATGGTCTACACCTATGACTGCCCAAAGCCCACGTAGAAGCACCTATTGCAGGCTCAATACTACTCGCCGCCCTACTGCTTAAACTAGGAGGATACGGCATTATACGAACCACCCTACTAATTGAACCCCTATCTAACCACCTTCACTACCCCTTCTTAACCTTAGCCTTATGGGGCGCCTTAATAACAAGTTCCATCTGCCTACGTCAAACAGACCTAAAATCCCTCATCGCCTACTCATCTGTTAGCCACATAGGCCTAGTAATCGCTGCAAGCATAATCCAGACTCAATGGTCATTCTCAGGAGCAATAATCCTCATAATCTCTCACGGACTAACATCTTCCCTCCTATTCTGCCTAGCGAACACAAACTACGAACGAACTCACAGCCGTATTCTCATCCTCACACGAGGCCTACAACCCCTTCTACCATTAATATCCACATGATGGCTCTTAGCCAACCTAACTAACATAGCCCTACCCCCAACAACCAACCTAATAGCAGAATTAACAATTATAATTGCCCTCTTCAACTGATCCCCCCTTACAATTATCCTGACCGGAATCGCAACACTCCTAACCGCCTGCTACACCCTATACATACTACTATCTACCCAGCGAGGAACCCTACCAACTCACATCACAATAACTCCAAACTCAAACACACGAGAACATCTCCTAATAACCCTCCATATCATCCCAATATTAGCCCTCATTCTTAAGCCAGAGTTAATCTCAGCAACTCCTCTATGCAAACATAGTTTAATCCAAACATTAGATTGTGATTCTAAAAATAGGAGTTTAAACCTCCTTGTTCGCCGAGGGGAGGCCCAAACCAGCAAGAACTGCTAATTCCTGCATCCGAGCTTTAAACCTCGGCCCCCTTAACTTTTAAAGGATAAGAGTAATCCATTGGTCTTAGGAACCACCCATCTTGGTGCAACTCCAAGTAAAAGTAATGGAAACAGTACTTCTCCTAAATACTTTTACACTATTAACCCTACTCACTCTCCTCACCCCAATTATCCTACCCCTCCTACTCAACCTCAAAAATCCCCCACAATCAATCCCCAAAACCATTAAAACTGCCTTCCTAATCAGCCTCATTCCAACAGCCATCTTCCTTCACTCAGGGATAGAAAACATCACCACCTATTGAGAATGACAACTCACCCAAAACTTCAAAATCCCAGTCTCCCTAAAAATAGATCTCTACTCCATAGTATTCTTCCCTATTGCACTATTTGTAACCTGGTCAATCCTAGAATTCTCAACATGATACATAGCTTCAGAACCCTTCATCATAAAATTCTTCACCTTCCTCCTTATCTTCCTCATCGCCATACTAACCCTCACAGTCGCAAATAACATATTTCTTCTATTTATCGGGTGGGAGGGAGTAGGAATCATATCATTTCTCCTCATCGGCTGATGACAAGGACGAGCCGAAGCCAATACAGCCGCACTCCAGGCCATAATCTACAATCGAATTGGAGACATCGGCCTAATCCTAAGCATAGCATGACTAGCCTCAACACTAAATACCTGAGAAATCCAACAAACCATCCAACCTTACCAAACACCCACCCTCCCCCTCCTAGGATTAATTCTGGCCGCTACAGGAAAATCAGCCCAATTCGGCCTCCACCCATGACTTCCTGCAGCAATAGAAGGCCCAACCCCAGTCTCCGCCCTACTCCACTCCAGCACAATAGTAGTAGCCGGAATTTTCTTACTCATTCGCACTCACCCTATCCTAGCCTCAAACAAACTAGCCCTAACCACATGCTTATGCCTGGGCGCCCTATCAACACTATTCGCCGCTACCTGTGCCCTTACCCAAAACGACATCAAAAAAATCATTGCCTTCTCCACCTCAAGCCAACTAGGCCTCATAATAGTCACAATCGGATTAAACCTCCCCCAACTTGCCTTCCTACACATCTCAACCCATGCATTCTTCAAAGCCATACTATTCCTATGCTCCGGCCTAATCATTCACAGCCTAAACGGAGAACAAGACATCCGCAAAATAGGATGCCTACAAAAGACCCTTCCAATAACCACCTCTTGCTTAACCATCGGCAACCTTGCCTTAATAGGCACTCCATTCCTAGCAGGCTTCTACTCAAAAGACCTAATCATCGAAAACCTAAACACCTCGTACATTAACACCTGAGCCCTCCTCCTCACACTACTCGCCACATCCTTCACCGCAACTTACAGCCTCCGTATAACCCTCCTAGTCCAAACAGGACATACCCGAACCCTCACAATTACACCCATCAATGAAAACACACCCTCAGCTATCCTGCCCATCATCCGACTAGCTTTTGGCAGCATTATAGCCGGCTTACTAATCTCATCCCTCACCCTCCCCACGAAAACACCTCCAATAACCATACCTACCATCACAAAAACCGCCGCCATCATCGTCACAACCCTTGGAATCATCCTCGCCCTGGAACTCTCAGGCATAACACATACCCTCACCCTCCCAAAACAAAGCCCCCTCACAAATTTCTCCTCCTCACTAGGCTACTACAACCCTCTAATACACCGAACTAACCCTACAATCCTCTTGCACGCTGGGCAAAAAATTGCCTCCCACCTAATCGACATAACATGGTACAAAAAAGCAGGCCCCGAAGGTCTTGCCAACCTCCATCTCATTATAAGTAAAACCTCAACAACCCTTCATACAGGCCTAATCAAATCCTACCTAGGATCCTTCGCCCTTACAATCCTCACAACAATCCTACTAACCCAAAAATAAAATAATGGCACCCAACATCCGAAAATCACACCCCCTACTAAAAATAATCAATAACTCCCTAATTGACCTACCCACTCCACCTAACATCTCTGCTTGATGAAACTTTGGCTCCCTGCTAGCAGTATGCCTCGTCACTCAAATCCTCACCGGCCTCCTACTAGCCATACATTACACTGCAGATACTTCCTTAGCCTTCTCCTCCGTAGCCCACACATGTCGAAACGTACAATACGGCTGACTCATCCGAAATCTTCACGCAAACGGCGCCTCATTCTTCTTCATCTGCATCTTCCTCCATATCGGACGCGGCCTCTACTACGGCTCCTACTTATACAAAGAAACATGAAACACTGGAGTCATCCTACTCCTCACACTCATAGCAACCGCTTTCGTAGGGTACGTCCTTCCATGAGGACAAATATCTTTTTGAGGAGCTACCGTCATCACAAACCTATTCTCAGCAATCCCCTATATCGGACAAACCCTAGTAGAATGAGCTTGAGGCGGATTCTCAGTTGATAACCCAACCCTCACCCGATTCTTCGCCCTACACTTTCTCCTCCCCTTTGTAATTGCAGGAATTACCATCATCCACCTCCTATTCCTACACGAATCAGGCTCAAACAACCCACTAGGCATCTCATCTAACTCCGACAAAATCCCATTCCACCCATACTACTCCTTCAAAGATATCCTAGGCCTAGCACTTATACTTACCCCATTCCTAACACTAGCCCTATTCTCACCAAACCTTCTAGGTGACCCAGAAAACTTTACCCCAGCAAACCCCCTAGTAACCCCTCCCCACATTAAACCAGAATGGTACTTCTTATTTGCTTATGCTATCCTACGCTCAATCCCAAATAAACTAGGAGGTGTCCTAGCCCTGGCAGCCTCAGTACTCATCCTCCTCCTCATCCCTTTCCTTCACAAGTCTAAACAACGAACCATAACCTTCCGCCCACTTTCCCAAACCCTATTTTGATTTCTAGTCGCCAACCTCCTCATCCTAACCTGAGTGGGAAGCCAACCAGTAGAGCACCCATTCATCATCATTGGCCAAATAGCATCATTTTCATACTTCACTATTCTACTAATCCTCTTCCCCGCAATCGGAGCCCTAGAAAACAAAATACTCAATTACTTGTACTCTAATAGTTTATGAAAAACATTGGTCTTGTAAACCAAAAACTGAAGACTGCACCCTTCTTAGAGTAACTCAGAAAAAAAGGACTTAAACCTTTCTCTCCAGCTCCCAAAGCTGATATTTTAAATAAACTATTTTCTGAAACCCCCCCCCCCCTAAACCGCCCGAATCGCCCCCCGAGATAGCCCCCGTACAAGTTCTAGCACAACAAACAACACTAGCAACAACCCCCATCCTGCCACCAAAAACAACCCAACCCCACACGAATAAAACACCGCCACCCCACTAAAATCTAACCGAACAAAAGACATACCCCCTCCATCAACAGTAACCACTATAACTTTCCAAAAATCAACAAATCCCGCTAAAACCGCCCCAACACAAACTACCAAAACAAATCCTAACCCATAACCAACTACACGTCAATCCCCCCAAGCCTCAGGATACGGATCTGCCGCCAAAGACACGGAGTAAACAAAAACTACCAACATACCCCCCAAATAAATTATAAATAACGCCAAAGAAATAAAAGAAACACCCAAACTCACCAACCACCCACATCCAACTACAGACGCCAACACTAATCCCACCACACCATAATATGGTGAAGGATTTGATGCTACGCCTAAAACCCCTAACATAAAACAAACCCCAAGAAAAATCACAAAATAAGTCATATATTCCCGCTTGGATAGACCCCAAGGATTACGGCTTGAAAAGCCATTGTTGTTCTCAACTACGGGAAC